AATGATGAGCCTGATTAAAGGACTATCGTGATAGGATAAAACATGTAGTCAAAACTACCTTCATTACATCTAACAGAATCAAACTATCACCTTAAAGCATCAAAAGCCACCGTGCACCATACACCAAGATGTAAAATTACCCTTCACCATAGAAAAGTAAGCTAAAATAAGCTAATGGGCTCATACCCCATAAATAGAGTTTGACACTCTCTTCTCTACATGCCCAGTAACTCAACAAAAATCCTCTTACTAATTACCCTAGTAGGAGGTATATTAGTATCTGTGTCCTCTAATTCATGACTGGGAGCATGGATAGGATTGGAGATCAATTTAATATCATTCATTCCCCTAATGTCTAGTGTCAAAAACATATACAATACAGAAGCTTCATTAAAATACTTCATTGTACAAGTGCTTGCCTCAGCAACACTACTGTTTATAGTAGTAATAAAGACGTTAACGGAGGATCTATTCACGTTCGAAACCAACCCATATACACCAATAATCATCTGTACCCCTCTCCTGCTCAAAAGTGGAGCCGCACCTCTCCACTGATGATTTCCAGGAGTAATGGAAGGATTGAGATGAGAAAACTGTGCACTATTAATAACAGTGCAAAAAGCCGCCCCATTGATGTTAATATCATACCTGATTGAAATCAATGTGTTCACATTAAGAATTATTTTATTATCCACAATTGTAGGGTCAATTGGAGGGTTAAACCAAACTTCAATACGAAAGATTCTAACCTACTCATCCATCAATCACACTGGATGAATATTAATTGCATTAACCACAAGAGAAAATTTGTGGTTAGTATACTTCATAATCTATTCAGCACTAGCACTAGCCGTAGTATCAGCCATCAGGTTATCAGGAACATCATTCATCAACCAAACCATAATAACAAATAAGGATGCCGCACTAATAAAATTCATAATATTTACATCCCTATTATCCTTGGGAGGGCTCCCTCCATTCCTCGGATTTCTACCAAAGTGAATTGTTATCCAAGCAATAATTACAAACAACATAGCCCCGCTAGCAGCAGTTGTAGTAGTAACATCACTAATCACCCTTTACTACTACCTAAAAATCTCCTACTCGAGCTTTGTAATTCTGAATATAGAACCAAAATGAAATTTAAAGCTCCACAAAAATAAATCAACTAAAAATATTAGTGCAATAATTCTATCATCAATCTCCTTAACGGGAATAGCAGCTTGCACAATTATTTCCAACATCAACTAAAGGCCTTAAGTTAAACGTTAAACTAATAACCTTCAAAGCTATAAATAAAGGGTTATCCTTTAGGCCTTGATAAGTCCTTTAACCTACCCCTATAGAATTGCATTCTACAATCACAAAATGAATACAAGGCCTAACAAAATAGTGGAAGAGCAACGTAAATGCCCCTAAATAGATTTACAGCCTATCGCCTACTTATTATTCTCAGCCATCCCACTAATTTTCACCCGATGATTTTTCTCAACGAATCACAAAGACATTGGAACATTATACTTCCTATTTGGAGCCTGATCAGGAATGGTCGGAACTTCTCTAAGAATGCTTATTCGAACAGAACTGGGACAGCCAGGATCCTTAATTGGAGATGACCAGATCTACAACGTCATTGTTACAGCTCATGCCTTCGTTATAATTTTCTTTATAGTTATGCCAATCATAATTGGAGGATTCGGAAATTGATTAGTGCCACTAATATTAGGAGCACCAGACATGGCCTTCCCACGAATAAACAACATAAGATTCTGGCTGCTCCCTCCATCACTAACCCTGCTACTCACTAGTAGAACGGTAGAAAGTGGTGTAGGAACAGGATGAACTGTTTATCCTCCTCTTGCTAGAGGAATTGCACATGCTGGAGCATCTGTAGACCTAGCCATCTTCTCTTTACATTTAGCAGGAGTATCATCAATTCTAGGAGCAGTAAACTTTATCACAACAACAATTAATATAAAGCCAAAAAGCATGAAACCTGAACGAATTCCACTATTTGTATGATCAATTGCCATTACTGCCCTACTGCTTCTTCTATCCCTACCAGTCCTAGCAGGAGCAATTACAATATTATTAACAGATCGTAACCTAAACACATCATTTTTTGATCCAGCAGGAGGAGGAGATCCAATTCTATATCAACACTTGTTTTGATTCTTCGGACACCCAGAAGTCTATATTCTCATTCTACCAGGATTTGGTATAATTTCCCATATTATCTGCCATGAAAGAGGGAAGAAGGAAGCATTTGGGAATCTAGGAATGATCTTTGCTATGCTAGCAATTGGATTATTAGGGTTTGTAGTATGAGCACATCACATATTTACAGTAGGAATAGATGTTGATACACGAGCTTACTTTACATCAGCAACAATAATCATTGCCGTACCAACAGGAATTAAAATCTTCAGATGACTTGCAACACTATACGGAACCCGAATGACATATAGAGCAGCCTGCCTATGAGCCCTAGGATTTGTATTTCTATTCACAATAGGAGGTCTTACCGGCGTAGTACTAGCAAACTCATCAATTGACATTGTATTACATGACACTTACTACGTAGTAGCTCATTTCCACTATGTACTATCAATAGGAGCAGTGTTTGCAATCATAGGAGGGTTTGTACAATGATTCCCATTATTCACTGGAATTACTATAAACCCAAAGTGATTAAAGGCCCAATTCGCTGTTATATTTGTAGGGGTAAACCTAACATTCTTCCCACAACACTTCCTAGGACTAGCCGGAATGCCTCGACGATACTCAGACTATCCAGATGCCTACACCACATGAAACATTATCTCATCAATAGGGTCAACAATTTCATTCGTAAGAGTGATAATGTTCCTATTTATTATATGAGAAAGAATTACATCAAACCGACCAATCCTATTCCCTACACATACAAGAAATTCGGTAGAATGACTACAAAATTTTCCACCAGCAGAACACAGATATTCAGAGCTCCCAACCATCTCACTAACTAATTAACTCTTATTCTAACGTGGCAGATAAGTGCGGTGGATTTAAGCTCCATAAATAAAGTTTTCTAAACTTTCTTTAGAAAATGACAACATGATTAAACATGACACTACAAGACAGAGCATCACCAGTCATAGAACAGCTAATCTTCTTCCATGATCATGCATTAATAATTATATTAATAATTCTTACAGCAGTACTTTATACAATAATCAGAATTATTCAAAACAAACAAACCAGCCGATTTATCCTAGAAGGACAAATAATTGAAACCATTTGAACGATTGCCCCTGCAATCATCCTAGTATTTATTGCAATTCCATCCCTACGACTATTATATCTAATAGACGAAATTCATAACCCAATAATAACCCTAAAGACAGTTGGACATCAATGATACTGAAGCTATGAATATTCAGACTTTACAAAGCTCGAGTTTGACTCGTATATAGTACAACAAGAAGATCAACTAATCAACACATTCCGACTATTAGATACGGATAACCGTATTGTACTACCAATAAACTCACCAATTCGGATAATTGTAACAGCAGCAGATGTATTACACTCGTGAACAGTACCGAGACTTGGGGTAAAAACAGACGCAACACCTGGACGACTAAATCAAATAAGATTTACAATTAACCGCCCTGGACTACTCTACGGACAATGCTCAGAAATCTGCGGAGCAAACCACAGATTCATGCCAATCGTAATTGAAAGAGTATCAACAAATCAATTTATTAATTGGGTATCAAAGATAAGAGAATCATCAGGTGACTGAAAGCAAGTAATGGTCTCTTAAACCAGTTTATGGTATATTAGCGAGTATCTCTGATGACAAAGGATTAGTTAATTAAATAACATCAGAATGTCAAACTGAAATAATCATAAAGATATCCTTTTATTCCTCAAATAATACCAATAGAATGAACAATATTATACATTACATTCCTGGCAACATTCCTAATATTTAACATCATAAACTACTTTATCCAATCACCAAGTCAACAAGGAAAAGAAAAAAAAGTTATTAATATAATCAAGACAAACTGAAAGTGATAAGAAACTTATTCTCAATCTTTGACCCAACAACAGAAATTAACAACCTACCGTTAAATTGAACAAGAACAGCAATTGGATTATTACTAATTCCAACAAGAATCTGATTAATCCCCTCACGAAATAGCATAATAGTAAGACTATTAATAAGTAAACTACACCAAGAGATAAAGACTATCCTAAGAAAAGGAAATGAAAATAAAGGGAATTCATTTATCCTAACATCTCTATTCCTTATAATCCTAATAAATAATTTCTTAGGATTATTCCCATACATCTTCACAAGAACAAGACACCTAATCCTTACTCTAACCTTAGCCCTACCCCTATGAATAAGATTTATGCTATTTGGATGAATTAAAAATACCAATCACATATTCGAACACCTTGTTCCTCAAGGAACGCCAACCATACTAATACCATTTATGGTTATTATTGAAACGATTAGAAACCTAATCCGTCCTGGAACACTAGCAGTACGTCTGACCGCAAATATAATTGCAGGGCACCTATTATTAACCTTACTAGGAAATAATGGGCCATCAATAAGTCACACAATATTGACCGTACTAATTACAGCACAAATCCTACTCCTCATCCTAGAAGGAGCAGTAGCAGTCATCCAATCGTATGTATTTGCCATCCTAAGAACCCTATATTCTAGAGAAGTCAACTAATGTCAATACACGAAAACCACCCATTCCATATAGTAAATAAAAGACCATGACCACTTACAGGAGCTATCGGGGCAATAGTTACCTTAATAGGACTAATTAAATGATTCCACCAATACGATGATAGATTACTGGCTATCGGGGCAATCATCACCGTACTAACCATAATTCAATGATGACGAGACGTAACCCGAGAAGGAACTTATCAAGGCCTACATACAAAAACGGTAACAACGGGACTACGATGAGGAATAATTCTATTTATTGTATCAGAAGTTCTATTTTTTGTATCATTCTTCTGAGCATTCTTTCATTCAAGCTTATCACCAACAATTGAACTAGGATCAACCTGACCCCCCACAGGAATTCAACCATTCAACCCCATACAAATTCCACTACTAAATACAGCAATTCTGTTGGCCTCAGGAGTAACTGTAACATGAGCTCATCACGGCTTACTAGAAAATAACGCTACACAAGCAACCCAAGGATTATTCTTCACCGTATTATTAGGACTGTACTTTACTACCCTACAAGCATATGAATACCTTGAAGCCCCATTTACAATTGCAGACTCAGCATATGGATCAACATTCTTTGTAGCAACAGGATTCCACGGACTACACGTAATCATTGGAACAACATTCCTAACTACATGTCTCCTACGACACACAACGCTACACTTCTCATCAAATCACCACTTTGGATTTGAAGCAGCAGCCTGATACTGGCACTTTGTAGATGTAGTTTGACTATTCCTATACATTTCAATTTACTGATGAGGAAGATAAAATAATATTTATCTAATACAAGAAAGTATACTTGACTTCCAATCAAGAAATTTGTGAAAAACAAGATAAATAATACTAATAACTATTACAACAGCAGCAGTAACCATCCTACTATCAACAGCCATTATAGTATTAACCACCTTAATCTCAAAGAAAATCAATGAAGACCGAGAAAAAAGATCACCATTTGAATGTGGGTTTGACCCAAAAAACTCTGCACGGTTGCCATTCTCATCACGATTCTTCCTAATTGCAGTAATCTTCATAATCTTTGATGTAGAAATCGCATTACTATTACCTATACCGATTACTATAATAACATCAAACATTAAATCATGAATAATAATTAGATCAGTATTCCTACTAATTCTAATTATTGGTCTATACCACGAATGAAACCAAGGATCACTTGAATGAAGAAATTAATACTGGGACTATAGTTAATAATAACATTTGAGTTGCATTCAAAAAGTACTACTTTAAGTAGTTAGCCTCAATCACATTTTAAACAATGTGAGAAGCAAAAATTTGCAATCAGTTTCGACCTGATCCTAGATAACTAATTTATCCTCACTTTACCAAGCTTTTTAACTGAAACCAAAGAAAGAGGTATATTATTGTTAATAATAAAATTGAATTATAAATTCCAGTTAAGGAAGTGACAGAAAAAGTGAATGCTGCTAACTTATCACTATAGCGGTTAAAATCCGTTTACACTTCTATTTATATAGTTTAGAAAAACATTACACTTTCACTGTAAAGACAAAGAAATACTTTTATAAATACTCGAAGGTAAAATACCTCATCGACATCTTCAGTGTCGTGCTCTAAGTATAAGCTATTCAAGTAATAAATAAGAATAAATAGTAAAATAACAATTCACATAACAAAAAATCCTAAAAACACCCTCAAATTATTATACTGAAATCACTGATTAACCCTACCAGCATTAAAAAGAACCCAATATATACCCTGACCACCAAAATATTCTATTCAACCAGAATCAAAAACCCTTGTCGCCCTATAACCTAACCCCAACGGGCCGAAAGAAACACCATAAGTAGAAAAAAAAGGTATAAATCACATAGAACCAGAAAATGAAGAAGGACCATACAAATGTACAGAAAATAACCCATCACCTAAAACAAAATCAGCAATCTCATAACCAAGTCAACCACCAATAAACACCACAAACAAGGTAAGAAACCTCAAATAATAGGGTAAACAAATTATAGAAGGAGTAGGACAAATTAATCACATAAGAGACCCACCACCAAAAATAGATATAATCAATAAACCAATTATACCAAACACTATATTATAATTAGACTCAACCATATTATAAGAAGGAACAAAATTAAAGTCCCCACATAAAACAAAGTAAAATAAGCGAAAAGAATAACAAACCGTTAACCCCGTAGACACAAATAATAATAAGAAACCAAATATATTAATATATCTCATAGAAAACATTTCCAAAATAAAATCCCTAGAGTAAAACCCAGCCAAAAACGGCATGCCACAAAGGGCGAAGTTAGAGACCATTAAACTTGATGAAGTAAATGGCATATAAACAGATAAACCACCCATAAAACGGATGTCCTGAGAATCACCTATGGAATGGATCACCCCACCAGCACATATGAACAACAATGCCTTAAATAAGGCATGAGTTAACAAGTGAAAAAAAGCCAAACCTGAAAGCCCAATAGAAATAGTTATAATTATAAGTCCTAACTGTCTTAAAGTAGATAAAGCAATAATTTTCCTTAAATCAAACTCAAAATTCGCTCCCAACCCTGCCATAAATATAGTTAATCCAGAAACCAATAATAAAATAATATTCAATCAACAGCCAAAAGAAGGACTAAACCGAATCAACAAATATACACCCGCAGTAACCAAAGTAGAAGAATGAACTAAAGCAGAAACAGGCGTAGGGGCAGCCATTGCTGCAGGTAATCAAGAAGAAAAGGGGATTTGAGCACTCTTAGTTATAGCAGCCAAAACAACAAGAAAAGAAATTAATTCCATCTCAACAGAACCTGATAAAAAATCCAAATAATAAATAAAACTCCAGCTACCAAAATTAATTATCCAAGCAATAACCATCAATAAAGCAACATCCCCAATACGATTAGATAAAACTGTTAACATACCAGCACCATAAGACTTCACATTTTGGTAATAAATTACCAACAAATAAGAAACCAAACCCAAACCATCCCAGCCTAACAAAATACTAATTACATTAGGACTAATAATCAAAAACATCATAGAAACAACAAACATTAAAACCAATAAGATGAACCGAACAATGTTCAAGTCACCAAATATATAATCATCACTATAAAGAATAACCAAAGAAGAAATAATAAAGACAAACCCCATAAACAACAAAGATATTCAATCAAAAAGGAAAGTCATAATAACAGATCTACCATTTAACGTAATAATATTCCAATCAATAAAATAAATAAAATCACTTATAATAAAATAAACACCACAAAAGCAACAAAGTAACCCTAAAAGAAACAAAAAAATAAATCTAACAAAACAAATAGACATAAACATAAATCCAAAATATAAAACTATATCATCGGCACCACAAACCAATATTTTAACTTAAACTATTTAGATTCTAATAAATTAAACCCAAAAGACAGCAACATCAACCCTCAAAATAACTAAGTTCAACGGAAATCAATGCAGAAACAACAATAAAAATTCACGAACATAACCCAAAGAACAAGAATAAACACCAGAATAAATAGAACCATGCTGGCTGTAAGAATATATATAAAGAGTATAAGCCGCACTAAAGAAAGATAAAAAGATTAAAACAAATATTAAACACCAAGACCAAGAAACAAGACTACTCAATAAACCAATCTCACCAAGAAGGTTAAGAGAGGGAGGAGCAGCCATATTACAAGCTCTCAGCAAAAATCACCATATAGCCATTCTTGGCATTAAATTAATTAAACCCTTATTAACCAAAAGACTCCGTCTACCAAACCGCTCATAAGAAATATTAGAAAGACAGAAAAGCCCAGAAGAACACAGACCATGAGCTACCATCAAAGCAAAAGATCTACAAACCCCCCAATAATTCAATGTCATAATACCACCAATGACCATACTCATATGAGCAACAGAAGAGTAAGCAATTAAAGACTTCAAATCGGTTTGCCGTATACAAAACAAACTAACGAACAAGCCACCAACCAAACTCAAAGCAACCCAAACAAACCCAAACTTAAAGCCAAACCTGAACAACACAGGAAATACACGAAGAAGACCATAGCCCCCTAACTTCAACAAAACGCCAGCCAAAATCATAGACCCAGCCACAGGAGCCTCAACATGGGCCCTAGGAAGTCACAAATGAACCATAAATATAGGCATCCTAACCAAAAAGGCGAAAACTATACAAACATAAAATAAGCCACCAACCAAAGAATTATCTCCACCTAACAAAAATAAACACAAAGACCCTAAAGAATTATAAATAAACAAAATACCAACCAGCAAAGGAAGAGAGGCCAGTAAAGTATAAAACAATAAATAAATACCAGCCTGAACACGCTCTGGCTGGTACCCCCAACCCAAAATTAAAAAAAGGGTAGGAATCAGTCTACTTTCAAAAAAAATATAAAATGAAAGTAGACTGATTCTTCTAAAAGTACAGTACAACATGATGGTTAAACCAATAACAACAAAAACAAAAAATCCAGAAAAATAACCAAGACGAAAAACAGCCTCTCTAGCCAGAATTATAAGAACGCAAATTCATAAACTAAGAAGAATAAGGCCATAAGAAATTAAATCACAACCAAAAATATAACCCAAACCCCCTCAACAAAAAAAATAAGGAAAGAAAAAGAAATAAATAAATGAAATAAAAAATAACAAAGAGCAAATCAACCACCAGAAACCTGAAAAAACACACAAAGGGGTTAAAAAAATCAGAAAACAAAGAAACCTTAACATTGAAGAACATTATAAGACTGAAAATAATCATTACCATGACTACGAATTATAGAAACCAAAATAGATAAACCCAAAGAACCTTCACAAACAGAAAAAACCAAAAAATAAACAACGAAAAACAAACTATAATTAAAATTACACAGGTAAAAATAAATAGAAATATAAAGAACCAACACAATAAACTCTAATCTTAACAAAGTAATCAACAAGTGCTTGCGACTAGAAGAAAAGGCTCAAATACCACAAAAATAAAGAATAAAAAAATATAATCATATTGGCATTAAAATAAGTTTTAATAATTTAACAAAAATATTGGTCTTGTAAATCAAAAATAAGGAATGACCTTTTAAAACTTCAGAGGAAAGGCTAAATTACCATTTCATTAATCCCCAAAACTAACATTTTAAATAAAATACCCCCTGACATAACAAAACTACTTATATCAATAAGAACAATAACTAGATTAATATTTACACAAATAAAACACCCATTAGCTATAGGATTAATATTACTTATTCAAACAACAATGGTGTGTCTTATCAGAGGTACAATATACAAGAGATTTTGATTTTCATATATTCTATTCATAATTATAATTGGAGGAATACTTGTACTATTTATATACATAACAAGACTGGCATCAAATGAAATATTCTCCCCATCAAACAAAATACTAATAGTTTCACTTATAATACTGCCTGCCCTCCTATACACAATACCAACAGTAACCAATAACAAAGAAATATGCTCACATGACACAATAATAGAAAACGAAATTTTAACTACAACAACCGTTATATATAATCAAATAATAGGAATTATAACAACCCTACTAGTACTATATATACTCTTAACACTAATTGTAGTTGTAAACATTATTAATGTATCAAAGGGACCACTACGACACGTAAGATAATGAATAAACCCACACGAAACAGACACCCCCTATTCAAAATTGCAAACAATGCCCTAGTAGATTTACCAACACCATCAACAATTAGAGGTTGATGAAACTTCGGATCACTACTTGGATTATGCCTAGTAGCACAAATCGCAACTGGATTATTTCTAGCAATACACTTCTGCCCAAGCGTTGATATAGCATTTAATAGAGTAAGACACATTTGTCGGGACGTAAACTACGGATGATTACTCCGAACCCTCCATGCTAACGGAGGATCAGTATTCTTTATCTGCATCTACTTACACACTGGGCGAGGTTTATACTACGGATCATACAACTTTGTACACACATGATCAGTAGGGGTAGTAATCCTATTCCTAACCATAGCAACAGCATTCCTGGGATATGTACTACCATGAGGGCAAATATCATTCTGAGGTGCAACCGTAATCACAAACCTCCTATCAGCAATCCCATACGTAGGAACAGATGTAGTACAATGAGTATGAGGAGGATTTGCAGTAGACAATGCCACCCTAACACGATTCTTTGCATTACACTTCATACTACCATTTGTAATTGCAGCAATAGCAATAATCCACTTATTATTCCTCCATCAAACAGGATCAAATAACCCATTAGGCCTAAATAAAAACACAGATAAAATCCCATTCCATCCATACTTTACAGTAAAGGACATCGTGGGATTTGGAATCACCATTATAGTGTTAGCAATTCTTGCTCTAAAAGAGCCATACCTCCTAAGAGATCCAGACAACTTTACGCCAGCAAATCCACTAGTAACACCAATCCATATTCAACCAGAATGATACTTCCTATTTGCATATGCAATCCTACGATCAATCCCAAACAAGCTAGGAGGAGTAATCGCCCTAGTAGCATCAATTGCAATCTTATTCATCATACCAACAAACAAGTCAAAGTTTCGAGGAACCCAATTCTATCCAATAAACCAAGCACTATTCTGAACAATAACAAATACAGTAATCCTCCTAACATGAATTGGAGCCCGCCCAGTAGAAGACCCATACATCCTAACAGGGCAAATCCTAACAGTAGTGTACTTCGCATACTACCTTACAAATCCCATAATAATAAAATTATGAGATAAAATAACAAATTAATACAGTTAAAAAGCTAAAGAATAAGCCTAATGTCTTGAAAACATTATGAAAGGAGTTTAAGTCTTCTATTAACTTCACAATACCTAAATTAATACACTATAACAAAGAAAAAACAAAACACCTAACACCAACAAAGAATAAAAGATAATTCAATGAAAGAGGTAAAAATCTCCTCCAAGCTAAATACATCAACTTATCATAACGGAAACGAGGTATAGTACCACGAACCCAAACAAACATAAAAGAAATAAGAGTAAGTTTAAAATAAAAAAATAATGAATAAAGATCACTGCCCAAAAAAATAATACAAAACAATAAACTTATAAAAAGGATTCTCGCATATTCAGCCAAAAAAATTAAAGCAAATCCTCCACCACCATATTCAACATTAAATCCAGAAACAAGCTCAGACTCCCCTTCAGCAAAATCAAAAGGAGTACGATTAGTCTCAGCCAAACAAGAAATAAACCAAACAAAAGACAAAGGAAGAGAAAGAAAAATTAATCACAAATAAACCTGAAAAAAATAAAAATAAGCCAAATTATATCTGCAAACCAAAATAACAAACGAGAGCAAAATAAAAGCCAATCTAACCTCATAAGAAATAGTCTGAGCCAAAGCACGAAGACCACCCAATAAGGAATAACCAGAATTAGAAGACCACCCCGCAATCATAACTGTATAAACACCAAGTCTTGTACAAGCCAAAAAAAATAATAAACCCAACTCAAAAGAGATAAAACCACTCAAATAAGGAATTAGTAACCAAACCAACAAAGAAAGGAAAAACCCAAAAATAGGAGAAAAATAATAAATCAAATAATTAGAAACCAAAGGAAAATATTGCTCCTTGGTAAATAATTTAATAGCATCTCTAAACGGCTGAAAAATACCAACAAATCCTACCCTATTAGGGCCTTTACGAATATGAATATAACCCAAGACCCTACGTTCCAACAAAGTAAGAAATGCCACCCCAACCATAACAAAAATCATCAGCAACAAAAAAACAACAACAATAAAAAAGAAACTCAACATATACTACTTGTAAAATAAAATTTTACATTAATAGATTCTAAATCCAATGCACTTATCTGCCAAAATAGCAACAAATTAATGAAAATCATAATAAAATAAAATTATTCCAAATACCCGGTCCTCTCGTACTAAGGTATAAAACTATATTATAGATAGAAACCAACCTGGCTCACGCCGGTCTGAACTCAGATCATGTAAGATTTTAAAGGTCGAACAGACCTAATCACTTTCAGCTCCTGCACCGAAAATTCACCTTAATCCAACATCGAGGTCGCAAACCTCCCCGCCAATAAGAACTCTCAGGGAAGATAACGCTGTTATCCCTAAGGTAATTTAATCTTATAATCAAAATAAATGGATCAAAACAAATATAAATAAATATAAAAAATCAAAGAGGAGTTAAAATTTATTCCTCTCATCACCCCAACAAAACACCTAATCAACTCAAAAGAGATAAACAAACACAACAAAACAAGAAAACTAGGTGTCAAACTCTATAGGGTCTTCTCGTCCCATAAAAACATCTAAGAATTTTAACTTAAAAACTAAATTCAATAGACAATACCTTTAAGACAGCTCATGTCTCGTCAAGCCATTCATACCAGATCACAATTAAAGAACTAATGATTATGCTACCTTTGCACGGTCAAAATACCGCGGCCCTTCAACCTCTATAAAGTCAGTGGGCAGGCCATACTTCAAAAACTAACAAGAAAAGATGTTTTTGTTAAACAGGCGGACATAAAAACTTTGCCTAATTCCTCAAAAGAAATTATACACTTTCTCACCCTAAAACAATACAAAATCCAAATTTACTAATTACACAATAATTATTATCCAACCAAAAATACAAAAAACATTTCAATAAAATCTTAAATCACATATAAATTAACAAAATAAATAACAAAATTTTAACATAATCAAATTGAAAATCACTATAAAATCCACAAAACTAAATCAAAACAAACAATTATAAAAACAAAACAAGGAGCTAATCCCCCTTAATTTTAGCATCAAATAAAAATAAATAGAACAACAACAGAAATTAAATAAGACGCATGAATTAAATTCATTTCTTGAAAAACCAGAAACCACTAAAGACGAATAACATTTCACTACCAACAATATATTATTAATACTGGTGAAACAGTAACTAAAATAAATCATTAACTCCTTTAAAATCGGGAAATAAAAATAAATAATAAAATTCAATGAACCCTGATACACAAGGTACGACAATAAAAGTCAACTTTCCAAAAAACATTCAACTATCACAACCCCTCACGGTACAAATAATCTATCGTATAAAAAATTAAATCACAAAAATACAATAACCTCAATGATTCTTCAATAAAATAATAAAAACTTTCCACATATTTAAAACAAGACAATCAATATAAATCAGACCATGTCGAATCGCACGACATAATAATTCAGTGTAAATGAAAACTCAACTAACAGAAATGGCCTGAACCACAATCCAGCTGCACCTTCCGGTACAACCACTTTGTTACGACTTATCTCATTAACAATAAAACGAGAGCGACGGGCGATGTGTACATATCCCAGAACCATTTATCACAATAACAATCTACAAATCATTACAACCAAATCCAATTTCATACCAGTATTAAAACCAATAATCCACAAAACAAATATCAATGTAATCCATCATTCACTTAGAAACAAGCTGCACCTTGACCTGAAATAACTCAAAATTAAAGAAACCAGAAAATTAAAGAAACCCTAAAAGGATAATCAATAAACGGCGGTATACAAACCGAAGCAACTAAGTAAGGTCCAACGTGGACTATCGATAACGAGACAGATTCCTCTGGACGGAATGAGATACCGCCAAATTCTTTAAGTTTCAAGAACATAACTAATACTACTCAGGCACAAAATAATTAACATTCTAAAATAATAGGGTATCTAATCCTAGTCTACAAAAAGAATTTCATAGCTTACAAATATAAAAAAGAAAATCAAAACAATAAAAATTTCACCTAACAACAAACAAAATAAAATCAATTAAACTAAACAATATAACTACCTAACGCCAACCACATTCAAACGCCTCCAAGGTATAACCGCGGCTGCTGGCACAAAATTTAACCGAGACTAAAATATATTGCTAAATACAAGAACACTTGAACAACCAATAACAACTAATGAGAATCAACTATATACCCATAATCCATCTAGAATTATGATAAAATCACGCACAAACTTACATATAGAACAAACAGATACTGAATGAAAAAGCAAGAATAAAACTTCACTCAAAGATATAATGGAAGCAAGATGGTGCAGATATATAACTTACTAATGCATATACAT